ATAAGGGGATTGGAAGAAATCCACCGGAATAATTTAAATGGAGTTCCCCGGAGAATGAACTCCGGGAAGGTAGAGTAGAAATTAGTATTAGTATAATAAAATATGATAAAGCGATAAAGTCGTCAAAATGAGCGAATGCGTTCAATAAAAAAAAAGGATTTCTTCCCCGATTCTTTTTTTTTTTTTGTCTTACGACACGACAATCAAATCCGGATTCTCCGATTTTTCGAACAAAACATCAATCGGCGTTTGAGTTCGGATTGGAATTTTGATTCAATTGAAGAGTAAGCCTATTTATTTCTGGTTCTAAGACCAGTAGTTCTAGCGGTCGACTCAGTTCTTTCAAATTGTTTCTCGTTATTAAGAAAAGGTAACAAAGATAAAATACGGGCTTGTTTTATAGCAATAGTAATTAATCGTTGTTGTTTTAAGGTCAATCTATTCACTCGTCTCGATAATATTTTCCCTTGTTCACTAATAAATCGACTAATTAAACTCATGTTTCTATAATCAATTCGATCCCCCGATTGGATCGGGGGCAAACGCCTACGAAAAGATCGCTTGGATTTAAGAAAAGGTCGCTTGGATTTATCCATGGTTTGTTTATTCCTTATCCCGAAAATCCTATTTCGGTCAAATCACAATCACAAATGAATTAAGAAATAGGATTTGGTTTGTTTATATATAGATTTGTTTCTATTTAAACATATGTTATATATATAATATGTCATTTTTCCTGTTCCTTGGAAGGGTGACACACAGGCACTCGGTTCGATCTATTTCTTTATCTCCCCATGAATCGTATGTTTGTAACAATAAGGACAGAATTTTCTCAATTCCAATCGACTAGGTGTATTGTGTCGATTCTTTTGAGTAATATATCTGGAAACGCCCGTTGATTCTTTATTAACACCGTTTCGGACACAATTGGTACATTCCAAAATAACCGTTACTCGGACATCTTTACTTTTGGCCATGAACCTCCTTTGGGTTTTTGATTCACTCAACTCTTCTATTTTTTCGATCCGAAGCGAAGAAGAAAGGAACGAAAAAAAAAAAAAAGAAGTTGCTAACTCGAAATCCAATTCAAATTAATTATGAAAGATTTCGTTGCAACGAATAGTAAATAAAAATAATAAGTAATACAATGATTTCTAACTCTATTTAGAATTGCAGTACAGTATTTTATTTAAGTATCTTGTATGATACTGTTACCCTAGACCCACATTTCCATTTTCGTTCTCACTCTATTATTAATTATTAAGTTAATTCGAGCCTGAACCCGAAACCCGAGTTTCGCTGAGGTTGAATCCACTTTTATTCTTTCTCTTTCCTACCTTTCTAAAAAAAGAAAAAAGAGAGGGAGAGTAATTAGTCACAGATATTTGATTGTATCTCTAATCTTCTTCAACCCTTCCCATGTCAATAACTAGAATGAAAAAAAAGGGAATGTCAACGCATCCGGGAAGAAACGATTAATCTCTATCAATAGACCTGCTAAAGACCCGAACCATAGAGTACTTAGTACCGGTGCCACGGAGAGATATGTTTTTAGATCTCGCATTGAAAATTCTCCTTCTTTATTGTAATACATAATGGTAATACATATATGATCAGATGCATATGTAGTTAAGGACTACTTGTATTTGTACGCGGAATCCCTAATTCAAATTGAAATGTACAATGATTCGGCGGATAAAATTTTGTTTCCTTTTCTTATTTATTAAAAGAGAAAAATACGTCCCTTTCTTCCTGAGCATTCCCGAAAACTATTCATTTTTTTTTTTACGGTGGATTTCATATTTCATATGTATATAAATCTTTTATTATTATTATATGTTATATGATATGAGACCAAAAAAAAAAAAGAAGAAATGACAAGATAAGTTGTGTATATTAATGGAAGAAATAACGATATGGAAAACAAGACAGGGATTCTTTACAATGACACTGTAGACCAATTGAAAGGGATGTAGCGCAGCTTGGTAGCGCATTTGTTTTGGGTACAAAATGTCACGGGTTCAAATCCTGTCATCCCTACCTATTACTTCTCCTCTGAGCAGTAACGAGGGATCAATTGAGATCGATTAAATTGGACATACATAATCTTTCATTTTATGATACTATATATGTATGATAGTATATGCATGCAAGATGTATGGGGGTTACAAAAAGAATCACAGTCTTCTCTATTGTGATAAGAAAGCGCTCTTAGTTCAGTTCGGTAGAACGTGGGTCTCCAAAACCCGATGTCGTAGGTTCAAATCCTACAGAGCGTGATTCCGTTCTTGTTAGGTCAAATTCAGATTGCTGTTCAAGTTAGTGAAGTTATTTCAGTGTAATTTGACCTCCTGTGGATTAAAGAAAAGAGGAGGTCAATCAAAAAAAGAGATGTTAATTAATCAAAGGTCCAACTGATCACCACGTCTGTATTGTAAATATGCAGTTACGAATAATCCAGCCAAAGTAATAGGAATTAAACCTAACACGATTCCAAATA